CGTCTAGACAAATAGAAGCAGGTCGACGAGCAATGACACGAAATGCACGCCGCGGTGGAAAAATATGGGTACGTATATTTCCAGACAAACCGGTTACAGTAAGACCCGCAGAAACACGTATGGGTTCGGGGAAAGGATCCCCTGAATATTGGGTAGCTGTTGTTAAACCAGGTCGAATACTTTATGAAATGGGTGGAGTAACAGAAAATATAGCCAGAAGGGCGATTTCAATAGCATCGTCCAAAATGCCTATACGAACTCAATTCATTATTTCGGGATAAAAAGAATCAAAAGAAAAGGGTCTTGGGGATAAAAAAACAATAACAGGTGCCGGTTTCTTTCTTTGGACAAACAATATTTCTTTTTTTTTTTTCTTCACTCTTTGCTTTGCATTGAAAGAATAGATTATAAAAAAATGATATGATTCAACCCCAGACCCTTTTGAATGTAGCGGATAACAGCGGGGCTCGAGAATTGATGTGTATTCGAATCATAGGAGCTAGCAATCGTCGATATGCTCATATCGGTGACGTTATTGTTGCTGTGATCAAAGACGCAGTGCCAAATATGCCCCTAGCAAGATCAGAGGTGGTCAGAGCTGTAATTGTACGTACTTGTAAAGAACTCAAACGTGATAACGGTATGATAATACGATATGATGACAATGCTGCGGTTGTCATTGACCAAGAAGGAAACCCCAAAGGAACTCGAATTTTTGGTGCAATTGCCCGGGAATTGAGACAGTTAAATTTTACTAAAATAGTTTCATTAGCTCCGGAGGTATTGTAAGGTCTTCTAAAATAAGATAATACCATCGTATGGTTATAGTAAAGTATTTGAAAGAAAGAGATTATAAGAAATATATTCAGAATTTTTAGTAGATTGTGTTGCACGCATATGCCTTTAATTGAAATTTCAATTCATAAACAAATAAGTAAAAAAAAAACATGTTGATTATATCAAAATTGGGGAGCACCAAGAAATTTAATTCACCATGGGTAGGGATATTATTGCTGACATAATAACTTCTATACGAAATGCTGATATGGATAGAAAAAGGGTGGTTCGAATAGCATATACTAATATCACTGAAAATATTGTTAAAATACTTTTACGAGAAGGTTTTATCGAAAACGTGAGAAAACATAAAGAAACCAAAAAATCTTTTTTGGTTTTAACCCTACGGCATAGAAGGAATAGGAAAAGGTCTTATAGAAATTTTTTAAATTTAAAACGGATCAGCCGGCCTGGTCTCCGAATCTATTCGAACTACCAACGAATTCCTAGAATTTTAGGTGGGATGGGAATTGTAATTATTTCTACTTCTCGAGGTATAATGACAGACCGAGAGGCTCGACTAGAACGAATTGGTGGAGAAGTTTTGTGTTATATATGGTAATCCTTCTAATATACGAATTGGGTCCGAAACTTCTTATTTGTGAAAATAAAAAAAAGGGCGGGTTGTCTAATATCGTTCCTCCTCCATCAATTGATACTTCAAGGAGGCTTTACCTGGAATGAAAGAACAAAAATGGATTCATGAAGGTTTAATTACTGAATCCCTTCCCAACGGTATGTTCTGGATTCGCTTAGATAATCAAGATATGATTCTAGGTTATGTTTCGGGAAAGATCCGACGTAGTTTTATACGGATACTACCAGGCGATAGAGTTAAAATTGAAGTAAGTCGTTATGATTCAACCAGAGGACGTATAATTTATCGACTTCGCAATAAGGATTCGAAAGATTAGGTTTTTTATCAACTTCAACATTAGAAGATGATTCGAGATGAAAAATTCCAAGAAACCTATTTTCTTCCAAAAAATAGATTCAGAATTAAAATAAGGAATGCCAAATATGAAAATAAGAGCTTCTGTTCGTAAAATTTGTGAAAAATGTCGACTAATCCGTAGGCGGGGACGAATTATAGTAATTTGTTCCAACCCAAGACATAAACAAAGACAAGGATAATCAGACTTGTTAAAACACCTGATGTCAAAAAAAGTAAAAGGGGTAAAAAAGGGGAGGGGTCCTTTTTGACACGAAATGGATATATCCATATATCTCTGACTCATATTTATGAGATGAAAAAAAATGGCAAAAACTATACCGAGAGTTGGTTCACGTAAGAAGGGACGTATTGGTTCACATAAGAATACACGGAGAATACCAAAAGGGGTTATTCATGTTCAAGCAAGTTTCAATAATACTATTGTAACTGTTACAGATGTACGAGGTCGAGTGGTTTCTTGGTCCTCTGCCGGTACTTGTGGATTCAAGGGTACAAGAAGGGGGACGCCCTTTGCTGCTCAAACCGCAGCAGGAAATGCTATTCGTACAGTAGTGGATCAAGGTATGCAACGAGCAGAAGTCATGATAAAAGGACCGGGTCTCGGAAGAGACGCGGCATTACGCGCTATTCGCAGAAGTGGTATACTATTAACTTTTGTGCGGGATGTAACCCCTATGCCACATAATGGCTGTAGACCTCCGAAAAAGC